CATGTTTGATTTTTGAATCAGGATGTTAGAGACTATATTTAACTTAAGTTGATCAAGACCAAAAGCAAACCTACGTCAAGAGAACCCAACCCTTCTTTGAAACACTTTGGTAGTTCTTCTGTATTGTATTAGAATAATAGAATAAAAAAAATCAATCAGAGTACTTGGAACCATTTCTTATCTTTTTTTTTTTTGAGAAAAAAAATTGAGAAAAAATATGGTAGACTAACTGATCTTTCTATCAGTTAATGAAAGAGCCCAATGCAAAAAAAAAAATGCATGTTGGGTTTTTGAAAGAGCTCGAATCATTTTGATAATACTAAGTTCGAACTCTTTTACCGAGCAGGTCTACGGTTCGAGTCCGTATAGCCCTAACTAAGAATTTTATTCGACTAAATGATAAATGACATTCAAATTTAACTAATTGGATAAGTTTTTTACTTTTTATTGTATTCCTTATTTCTAACTGGTTACTTTTAATTACTTGGTTCATAAAAAAAAATTCCCATACCCTAAACCATAAGTCCTGGGGATCGTTCCGAATAAAACGGAAAACCTAATTTTATTTCAATGGATCCAATCACTATCTACCTAATATCTAGATAGATACTTCTAATTTAATTAATTTCAAATAAACCTTTTTTTTTTCATTAATTTTCATAGTCGTAAGTGGTTTTTTTATATTAATTTTCCTCGTTCACTGGCTCTAATCAAAAAGTTCATAATACTTTCTTTTTTTGTATCTCCACTCAATCTTGGTTACTTTTTTTATGACGCGGCCCTTTTTGAATTTTAAAGATAAAAGTTGAAATCTAATTCAATTCAACCCAAATTTAATCTATCTTAATACTAAGTAAAATGGGTGTGGTAAAGGCTTACTGGATTTTTTGATACGTCATAATTTAAAGAACGAAAACCGAAATAAAAAAAAATTACTAGTTATTAATCATATTAATAATATATTATTAATATGATTAACTATTAGTAATAGAAACATGGAAAGATTAAGTAATAAGTGTACTGAAAAAAAAAATTACAATCAATAAATCTTAAAATGAGACGTTTACCACAGTAACCAAACCAAAATAAATGATTTGATTAACCTGAATTTTTGTTTTGACTCAAGAGTTCTATATACCTTGCCCAATCCACTCCAATTGGAATTGACTAAGCGGATATTTTTTGTACATTCATAGGAGTTCGTCTATGTTTCTGCTTTACGAATATGATATTTTCTGGGCATTTTTAATAATATCAAGTGCTATTCCTGTTTTGGCATTTCTAATTTCCGGAGTTTTATCCCCAATTAGGAAGGGGCCCGAAAAACTTTCTAGTTATGAATCAGGTATAGAACCGATCGGGGATGCTTGGTTACAATTTAGAATTCGGTATTATATGTTTGCTCTAGTTTTTGTTGTTTTTGATGTTGAAACCGTTTTTCTGTATCCGTGGGCAATGAGTTTCGATGTACTGGGGGTATCCGCTTTTATAGAAGCTTTGATTTTCGTGCTTATCCTAATTCTTGGTTTAGTTTATGCATGGCGAAAAGGCGCATTGGAATGGTCTTAGTTCGTTTCCTGAATACTTGTATAAAAAAAAAAAAGTAAAAAAAAACATTGAACCAATTATGAATTCCATTAAGTTTCCCGTACTTGATCGAACAACAAAAAATTCCGTTATTTCAACCACGTTAAATGATCTTTCAAATTGGTCAAGACTTTCCAGCCTATGGCCGCTTCTTTATGGTACCAGTTGCTGTTTCATTGAATTTGCCTCATTAATAGGCTCCCGATTTGACTTTGATCGTTATGGGCTAGTACCAAGATCAAGTCCTAGGCAGGCGGATCTTATTTTAACAGCAGGTACAGTAACAATGAAAATGGCTCCTTCTTTAGTGAGATTATATGAACAAATGCCTGAACCAAAGTATGTTATTGCTATGGGAGCGTGTACAATTACAGGGGGGATGTTCAGTACCGATTCTTATAGTACTGTTCGAGGAGTTGATAAGCTAATTCCTGTAGATGTCTATTTGCCGGGTTGTCCACCTAAACCAGAGGCTGTTATAGACGCTATAACAAAGCTTCGTAAGAAAATAGCTAGAGAAATCTATACGGATCGAATTAGACCTCAACAGGGTAATCGGTGTTTTACTACCAATCACAAATTTTTTGTTGTACGCAGTACGCATACTGGAAATTCTGATCAACAATTACTCTACCCACCACCATCTACTTCAGAGATCTCTACTGAAACATTTTTTAAATACAAAAGTCCAGTATCTTCCCACGAATTAGTGAATTAGGGGGGGTTGAGAATAAGAAAAAAAATATTATTCATAAATTAGAACTCATGGTAAATGTGAAATACTTATTTTATATAAAAAAGGTGTGGGGGAAATAAAAAAGATGCAGGGCACTTTGTCCGTTTGGCTAGCCAAACGCGGGCTGATTCATAGATCGTTGGGCTTCGATTACCAAGGAATAGAGACTTTACAAATAAAGCCCGAAGATTGGCATGCTATTGCTGTAATTTTATATGTATATGGTTACAATTATTTACGTTTACAATGTGCCTATGATGTCGCACCAGGTGGCCTCTTAGCTAGTGTGTATCATCTTACGAGAATAGAATATGGTGTCAATCAAGCGGAAGAAGTCTGCATAAAAGTATTTACTCAGAGAAGTAATCCTCGAATTCCCTCTGTTTTCTGGGTTTGGAAAAGTACGGATTTTCAAGAACGGGAATCTTATGATATGTTAGGAATCACTTATGATAGCCATCCACGACTGAAACGGATTTTAATGCCCGAAAGTTGGATGGGATGGCCTTTACGTAAGGATTATATTGCCCCCAATTTTTATGAAATCCAAGATGCTTATTGAATGATAAAAAAGAGTGTTAGCTTCTACAACTACGGACCTTCGCGGAATATTTTGAAATGAATTCTTTTTTACATCAAACAAACAGAACAATCGAGGTCTCATTCATATTATTATAGATAGCTTGATCTCCAATTTAAAAGATACTTTTTTTTTCGTAAAAGCCGAGCCAATAGGATGAACTAAAAAAAAAGAGTTCTGCATTATGAACTTTGTATCGCGCACATAACTTAGTCAACTTTAGTCACATACCTGGGAATGAATAAATAAGATCGAAAAGCAATAAATGAAGGGGTACAATTCAATTTCTATTGTATCTAATGAATCTTGGGGTCTTTCTGCCCTTCAACTATAGATACTCTAGATATAGAAGATCTAGACCTTTTTTTTTTTTTACTTTTTTTTCTACAGATAAATTTAATTTGAAGAATAGAAACTTATCAAAATTAATCAATCCTATGCCAAGAATCTGGTACGCACGAGGATTTTAAGTCCTCCGCTTTACCAATGCTAAGAACCAGATTTGAACTGGTGACGCAAGGATTTATAGTCCTCCGCTCTACCAACTGAGCTATCCCAGTGTTTTGAATTGGTACGCACGAGGATTTACAGTCCTCTGCTTTACCAATGCAATGCTAAGAACCGGATTTGAACCGGTGACACAAGGATTTTCAGTCCTCCGCTCTACCAACTGAGCTATCTCAGTGTTTTGAATTGGTACGCACGAGGATTTACAGTCCTCTGCTTTACCAATGCAATGCCAAGAACCAGATTTGAACTGGTGACACGAGGATTTTCAGTCCTCTGCTCTACCAACTGAGCTATCCCGGCCATTGCCGAAGTCTCATTCTTATTTTATGCGATGACTTAGGTCTATGTCAATGAAAAGCAACGCAAAAGTAGTAAATGAGAAAAGTTTTGGACCGGGAATTTATTGGACCTTCGAAAGGAAGACTTTATAAATTTGCAAATAAAAAAATGATATAGATTCTAAATAATTCAAATCTATATTTATTTCTCATTTGTACGTGTATGATATATCCCACAAGACTTTTTTTCTATAATAAAAAAAAGAAATTAATTCTAGTTTGTAAAGGCGTAGGATGAATGAAAAAATATAATGAATTCTTGAATAACTAAAAAAAAGGTAAGGTGGCAAACAGACTGTTTGGGGGAGTAGAGTTGGGGATAGAGGGACTTGAACCCTCACGATTTTAAAAGTCAACGGATTTTCATCTTACTATAAATTTCATTGTTGTCAGTATTGACATGTAGAATGGGACTCTATCTTTATTCTCGTCCGATTAATAAGTTCCACCAAGGATCTATCAGACTATGAAGTTAATCATTTGATCAATACAAGGTAGTGAACTCCATTTGTTAGAATAGCTTCCATTGAGTCTCTGCACCTATCCCTTCTTTCTCGCTTTCTACACTTTGGTTTATTCGCGTAAACCAGGATTTGGCTCAGGATTACCCATTGTTAATTCCCGGGTTTCTCTGAATTTGAAAGTTATCACTTAGTAGGTTTCCATACCAAGGCTCAATCCAATTAAGTCCGTAGCGTCTACCAATTCCGCCATATCCCCTTTTTTGCTTTGAGATTAGGATCTCATTATGATGTCTTTCTACTTTTTCTTATGCCGAAACTTTTTAATTCATTACATATAGATATTTTTTTGATTTTTTTTATATCTTCTTTCAGTTTTTTTAGCCCCATCCATATTTATTTTATATAGTCTAATCAACAAGGATTCTATAAATATTCTATCATTTTTTTATTTGTAATTCAAGATGGTTATATTATTACATAATATATATATATATTCTTCCTTTTCTCATCTTTATCTTCAATTTTAAAGAAATAGTCGAACGGTCGATTCTTTTTTTTTTTTACTTACATGAAAAGCATGAAAAGAAATTTATAATTATTATGGAAACTTATAATTCTACAATGTGCAATGGAAAAAGATTATAAGTCTACTTCGTAGATTTGAAATTCGAATAATTCTAACAAGTTCTATAATATTAGAAATAAAAAATATTAGAAAGAAAATAAAAAGTAAAAAATAATAATAATAGCATGAGGTTAGAACAAAAAAAATAAGAATTTCAAATCAGATAAGATATAAGTTCACTAAAAAAAAACGATTTCTGATCTAATTAAGATTTTCTTATTTAGAAACTAATGAAATCAAAATTAGAAAATCAATATATTGCTATATTCTATTAATTTAATTAAATAAGATTATGTTTTATTTATTTCAGCTATATTCTGTTCTAGAATATCTAGAATATAATTCTAAATAGATAAGGAAAAATATGAATAGAATAGTTAATTGATACGATCTAGTAGTTTAGTGAATTTGTATGCATGCGCTATTATTTGATTTGAGCCCGCTTAGCTCAGAGGTTAGAGCATCGCATTTGTAATGCGATGGTCATCGGTTCGATTCCGATAGCCGGCTTTTCGATATTTTTGCAGTTTTTTTATATGATTTGAAATGTACTTTCAAAATTAAAGAAGATTGAAAAGCCTTCTTTCGCCCCTTTTTCAAGAGTTACCACGCCATTTATATTATGTCATATAAACTTCCATATTTAGGAATATATATTGCGTAAGGGGGTTAGATCTTTGCAAAATAAATCAAGAAAATAAAGGAAAATCTTTGTGATTTCTTTGATTGATATATATTGTATATACAATACAAAAAAATCTGTATATTCAGAGAATATATCTTCTGAGCCTTTGTATTCCAATAGTTTATTGGAGTGGATTTCACGTCATTTATCATTATCATTTAGTTCAGTTTAAATTTTGTTTAGTTTTGTACAATTTCAATAAAAAAAGGAGTCTTTATGTCACGTTACCGAGGGCCTCGTTTTAAAAAAATACGCCGTCTGGGGGCTTTACCGGGACTAACTAGTAAAAGACCTAGGGCAGGAAGCGATCCGCGAAACCAATCACGCTCCGGAAAAAAATCTCAATATCGTATTCGTTTAGAAGAAAAACAAAAATTGCGTTTTCATTATGGTCTTACAGAACGCCAATTACTTAAATATGTTCGTATCGCCGGAAAAGCCAAGGGGTCAACAGGTCAAGTTTTATTACAATTACTTGAAATGCGTTTGGATAATACCCTTTTTCGATTGGGTATGGCTTTGACTATTCCTCAAGCTCGCCAATTAGTTAACCATGGACATATTTTAGTTAATGGTCGTATAGTTGATATACCAAGTTATCGCTGCAAACCCCGAGATATTATTACAGTCAAGGATGAACAAAACTCTAGAACTTTGGTTCAAAATCTTCTTGATTCATCTACCCCCGAGGAATTACCAAACCATCTGACTCTTCACACATTCCAATATGAAGGGTTAGTCAATCAAATAATAGATAGGAAATGCGTCGGTTTGAAAATAAATGAATTGCTTGTCGTAGAATATTACTCTCGACAGACTTAATAAAATAAACCTAAAAAAAAAAAACTAAAAACAAGAGTTCGGCCAACTCTCCTTTGCCCTCTTTTTTTATTAAAAAGGAACAAGGTAAGGGGTTTTGTCACGGAATTTTTTTCCTATTCATGTATCATAGATTGGTAGGGAGGTTTGGATCCCTTGCTTGCTCTTCCCAGCATTTTAAATGTCGATTTAAATTTTATATCTATTCGTTTTTATTTGATTTGATACATTGTGGTCAATCGCGTAAAATTGGTGAATTTGTTGAAAGTAAGGAAAGAGAGGGATTCGAACCCTCGGTAAACAAAAGTCTACATAACAGTTCCAATGTTACGCCTTCAACCACTCGGCCATCTCTCCGACATCAGGATTATGAATGAGTACCTGGGTGAATAGCGAGTTATTTGTCGTTTTTTAGATTATGGTTAATTTTTTACCGGAAAAATTGGAAGTAGATCGAAGGTTTTTTTATTTTAACGAGTTCGCTTTTATGTTAGTTCGTAATATAAAATTCCTTTGTTTGTGAGAAAAATTTCTCACAAAAGAAAAGGTAAAGGAAATAAAAAGAGTTATAGAATGGATTACTACCTATGCCAAGATCGCGTATAAATGGAAATTTTATTGATAAAACCTTTACAATTGTAGCCGATATCTTATTACGAGTGATTCCGACAACTTCCGGAGAAAAAGAGGCATTTACTTATTACAGAGATGGTGCGATTTGGATTTGATTATAATTCTTTTTTTTCTCGCCGATTTGGAATAGAAATAAAAACGAGTATTGATATTGAAAAAAATCTACGCTTTTGAAGGTGAAGTTTATAAAAAAAGCAATCCCTTCTGTCATGTATCCACGATTAATGCAGCCTTAGATGCTTCAATTGTGAAATTCTAGTATTGAGCAAAAGGTTTTTACCTATGGTTCCCGTATTACAGATCAATCCTATTACACTAATACAATATACGAATAGGAGGCATAGGGGAAGAAGCACTACGCTGAGAAATCAACAACACGAAAACTTTCTTCAAAAGGATTCCTTTTCTTTCTTCTTCTTTTGGATTGGGACTAATTCAAATGGTTGGAACCATAAACATCCATCTCGTTCGTACTTTGGATACCCGTATAACCATTGAAGACTGTTGAAGTGACTAATTCCTGGAAATTTAGGGGCGTTGAGAACAAAGTAATTTTTAGAGTTTCATTTTTTATTTGTATCTAGTATGAACCCACTTGGTAGTAAGAAAAGATCTTTTGCAAGAAGGTTGGCTAGGGATTTCTTGTAAAAACATTAGCCCCGCTTAGTTCATAATGACATCAAATTTTTCCATCTATTATTTTCATTATGCACCTAAAGGAGGAGCCGTATGAGATGAAAATCTCACATACGGTTCTGAAACGGAGAATTCGTTAAAGCGAATGACGACCGTAACGGATGTCGGCTCAATCTGAAGGAAATTATGCGGAAGCATTACAGAATTATTATGAAGCTATGCGACTCGAAATTGACCCCTATGATCGAAGTTATATACTCTATAATATAGGCCTTATCCACACAAGTAATGGGGAACATACCAAAGCTTTAGAATATTATTTTCGGGCATTAGAACGAAACCCCTTTTTACCACAAGCTTTTAATAATATGGCTGTGATCTGTCATTACGTGCGACTATCTCCACTATAGAAAAAAAGAACGAACAGCTAGTCAATGAAATACTAGAAACATAAAAAAGGGCTTTCTACATAAGCATCGTACAAAACGATTATTTATCAGCTGTAGCAAATAAATAAACTTCATAGATCGAAATCTGAAGTCAAGACTAGATATGCCTAAATACTTTCTTCTATGGATAAAAAAAGATCTAATTGATAGACGAAGCACCGTAAAGATCAATTGGAAAGGTTTTGGACCGATCCAACAAGAGCTGTTTATTTATATCATACTATGAGATAAATCTTAGGAATCTACTTGTGTAATAAGGCGGATCCCCTAAGGTATTGAGCAGCGGTGTAGCATCAGATCCTAAAGACAGTAAGTCTTTTGCTTTTTTATGAAGTATGAAAAAAAGTCTTTTTCAAAGATTCTATATAAATTTTTATATGAAAGCGAGATAGTTACCTTTCAGAAAATTATAATATCTAATAACAGTGGACAAGCCTTTTTTTTTCTGAAGGTAGGAGAAAAGATAAAACTTATTATATTAATTAATATATTAATTAAATAAAAATGAAAGTTTGAAACTCATGTAATTCCTCTCTTTTGTTGAATCCAAGAAAAACCGAATATCTATAAGAAATCTCATTCAATTAGACATTTAATTAGATATCAAAGTGAAAGTTAAAGTAGGTGAAAGTTAAAAAACTGGTACACCAAAACAAAAGAGTTGGTTGTCGAGCCGTATGAGGTAAGAAACTCTCAAGTACGGTTCTCAGGGAGGGAATTGACCCGCCTATTCCGACCGTGGAGAACAGGCCATTCAACAAGGAGATTCTGAAATGGCGGAGGCTTGGTTCGCTCAAGCCGCTGAGTATTGGAAACAGGCTATAACGCTTACGCCTGGTAATTATATTGAAGCACAGAATTGGTTGACGATCACGAGGCGCTTCGAATAAGAACTTTCCCTTTATTTGTTTTTACAATTAATAGTTTTTAATCGTTTTTTCATTTCTTGGCTCTCTCGATCAAATAAAAAAGATCCGTTTTTTCTATCAGAAGAACCAATCAAATAAATAAATTTCATTATATCCTTTTCTCAAATCATTCTATTTCATCTGGTATTCTCTAGGGGTAAGTAGTACATGAATATGAGAATATCTATATATTTCGTTTTTTTCTATTTTTTTCTTTTCGACTAGGAAATAAAATAAAACCGATAAAAGAGATTGAAAAATTACTAAATATAAAATCGAATGTTTCTTACTAATGACTAATAAGCGTTTATTTAAATAGGATAATATCCTCTATTTAAAACATAAAAATAGGCTACATTTCGGAACTTATAATTGTGAAATATGAATACACTAGATTAGGTTATAAAAAAACGCTTTGTGTACCAATGTAAAGGCGCGAAATTTTTTTTTATAAAAAAAAGGTCCGTTGAGCACCCTATGGATATGTCATAATAGATCCGAACACTTGCCCCAGATCGACTTCCAGATCATAATTGCTCTAGTGAATAACTAAAGAAAATAGATGAATAGATGGGAGATAGAATAGAAATAAAAAAATTCTACGCATCTATCATCGGTTCACTAATTACTTGAGCGACTGTTGGCGGGTTTCTTTGTATGTGTTGTCCGGAAAGAGGAGGACTCAATGATTATTCGTTCGCCGGAACCAGAAGTCAAAATTTTGGTAGATAGGGATCCCATAAAAACTTCTTTCGAGGAATGGGCTAAACCCGGTCATTTCTCAAGAACAATAGCTAAGGGACCTGATACTACCACTTGGATCTGGAACCTACATGCTGATGCTCACGATTTTGATAGTCATACCAGCGATTTGGAGGAAATATCTCGAAAAGTATTTAGTGCCCATTTTGGCCAACTCTCTATCATCTTTCTTTGGCTTAGTGGCATGTATTTCCACGGTGCTCGTTTTTCCAATTATGAAGCATGGCTGAGTGATCCTACTCACATTGGACCTAGTGCTCAGGTGGTT